TTGATATCAACTAAATTTTTAAATAGTTCATTAAAACAAAAATTGAGGTTCTCCCCCTAGTAGGATTTTTGAATTTTGCAAGAATTCAAGTTGAAGAGAGTATAAAATAAGATGCACGAAATCAAAATGAAGACTCTAAACTAAAATAATGAACCTTGAAATAGCTATGTTGAAGAAATTTTTATTCATCAATTTAAATCTTTCCTAAAAAAAATATTGCAACCAATCGAATTCTTAAACCTAGACGATTGCTTATTCATAGGCTATTATGAGTTCAAGATAAGCCGCTATGGTGAAATTGGTAGACACGCTGCTCTTAGGAAGCAGTGCTAGAGCATCTCGGTTCGAGTCCGAGTGGCGGCATGTCATCTCCTAAAAAAAGTAAATAAATCCTATAATGAATCCAACTCTCCATATAGATTTTCTACTAAAAGGACTCCTAGAATCTTATGATATTTTCAACCTTAGAGCATATATTAACTCATATTTCTTTTTCGCTCGTTTCAATTGTACTTACAATTCATTTGATAACCTTTTTAGTTGATGAAATCGTAAAACTATATGATTCATCCGAAAAGGGCATGATAATGAATTTGTTCTCTATAACAGGATTATTAGTTACTCGTTGGATTTATTCGGAACATTTTCCACTAAGTGATTTATATGAATCATTAATCTTCCTTTCATGGAGTTTTTCCCTTATTCATATAGTTCCGTATTTCACAAAAAATAGAAATATTCTAAGTACAATAATTGGACCAAGTGCTATTTTTACCCAAGGCTTTGTTACTTCAGGTCTTTTAACTGAAATGCACAAATCTACAATATTAGTACCAGCTCTTCAATCTGAGTGGTTAATAATGCACGTAAGTACGATGATATTAGGCTACGCTGCCCTTTTATGTGGATCATTATTATCAGTATCACTTATAGTCATTACAGTTAGAAAAAAGAAAAAGTTTTTTGCTACGAGTAATCGTTTTTTAAATTTCAATGGTTCCTTTTTCTTTGGTGACATCGAATACACGAACAAACGAATTAATATTTTCAAAAACACTTCTCTTTTTAATTATTACAGGTCCCAATTGATTCAACAATTGGATTTTTGGAGTTATCGAGTTGTTAGTCTAGGATTTATCTTTTTAACGATAGGAATTCTTTCGGGAGCAGTATGGGCTAACGAAGCATGGGGATCGTATTGGAGTTGGGACCCAAAAGAAACTTGGGCTTTTATTACTTGGATCGTATTCGCGATTTATTTACATATTCGAACAAATATAAAATTGCAGGGTACCAATTCAGCAATTGTGGCGTCTATTGGATTTCTTATAATTTGGATATGCTATTTTGGGATAAATCTATTAGGAATAGGACTACATAGTTATGGTTCATTTAATTTACATGAACATAATAATTAACTTAAACACAATTTTAAGGGGTTATGATGAATAGGAATAGAAAAGTGTACAGCAAATATCAGATAAAAAAACTTTGTGTGAACAGGTGAGAACCCTATGAATCACTACACTATTAAATTCACAGGGCTCTCACCTGTTCAAATTGATTTTTTTTACTTAACGTAAGAGAAGAAAAAAACCTCTTTTTGTCATTGTACAACGAACATAAAAGAATCCTATTTTTTTTCTTTTTTATTCATCAAAACTATCCAGAAAAATAATTAGATAGAATGACTTCAACCTTTTGAACTGATAGTGAAAGAACAAAATCAGGATACATACCAATACCTAGTACGGGTAAAAAAATAGAGATCAAAAGAAATAACTCTCGCGGTCCAGAATCAAAAAAATAAGAGGGTGTTACATTAAATATCTTGTATCCATAGAACATCTGGCGTAACATAGATAATAAATAAATAGGAGTTAATATGATTCCAATTGCCATTATAAAAGTAATTAGTAATTTTGTCATTAAAAAATATTTTGGACTAGTAAGTAGTCCAAAAAAGACTATTAATTCGGCAACAAAACCACTCATACCTGGTAATGCAAGGGAGGCCATCGAAAAGCTACTGAACATCGTGAATATTTTTGGCATTGGGATAGCTATTCCACCCATTTCGTCAAGATACACAAGACGTATTCTATCATAAGTAGTTCCGGCCAAGAAAAAGAGTGCAGCACCAATAAATCCATGAGAGATTATTTGTAAAAAGGCTCCGTTGAGCCCCATATCAGTGATAGAGCCTATTCCTATAATTATGAAACCCATATGTGATACAGAGGAATAAGCTATTCTTTTTTTTAAATTCCGTTGACCCGTAGATGTTGAAGCTGCATAGATTATTTGCATTGCACCTACTATCATCAACCAAGGAGAAACTATAGAATGAGCATGGGGAAATAATTCCATATTGATTCGAACTAATCCATACGCTCCCATTTTTAATAAGATTCCGGCTAGAAGCATACAAGTACTATAATGCGCTTCTCCATGGGTATCTGGTAACCATATATGTAGGGGTATGATTGGTAATTTGACAGCAAAAGCAATAAAAAATCCAATATATAATAGTATTTCCAAGCCCACAGGATAGGGCTGATTAGCTAATATTTCACAATTTAGTGTTGGTTCATTAGAACCATATAAACCGATACCCAGAACTCCCATTAAAAGAAAAACAGAACCACCCGCTGTGTACAAAATAAATTTTGTAGCTGAGTACAGACGTTTTTTTCCTCCCCACATGGATACAAGTAGATAAACGGGAATTAATTCTAACTCCCACATCAGGAAAAAAAGTAAAAGGTTTCGAGAAGAAAATAATCCTATTTGCCCACTGTACATTGCTAACATCAGAAAATGAAATAATCGAGAATCTCGAGTAACTGGCCAAGCTGCTAAAGTAGCTAAAGTCGTGATGAATCCCGTTAGTAAAATCGGTCCTATAGAAAGTCCATCTATTCCTAATCTCCAATGAAAATCAAAAAAATTGATCCATTTTAAATCCTCTACTAGTTGGATTAATGGATCATCCAATTGAAAATGATAACAGAATGCATAAGTCGTTAGAAGAAGTTCTAAAATAGAAATACATATAGTATACCAACGGATTACTCGATTTCCTATATGTGGAAGAAATAAAATTAATGAACCCGCAGATATTGGAAAAACTACAATTATTGTTAATAAAGGAAAATGATTCGTGGTAAAGACAAGATACATTTTGGCGAGAAAAATCCGTGCTCAAAATATTTTGAGCACGGATTTTTTCGGTAAAAAAAGATGGATTCAAGGAGAGTTTTATGTAACGTATCAATAAGCTAGACCCATACTACGAGTTGTTTCTTGCGATAAATAAACTCGAACACTCAAGAAATCGGTCGGACAGGCAGACTCACATCGCTTACAACCAACACAGTCTTCGGTCCTTGGAGCAGAAGCGATTTGTTTAGCTTTACATCCGTCCCAGGGTATCATTTCTAATACATCAGTGGGGCACGCTCGAACACATTGAGTACATCCTATACATGTATCATAAATCTTTACTGAATGTGACATTGTATTTATACAGTTTTGAACATCATAAGATTTCGATCTAGTAAACTAACTTATAAATGGATCCTATATTTAGATACCAGACGAATCAATGAGTGATCAGGATCAATCTACTTCCGAATTAATTTAGGAGCTAGGGCAAAAATGCTTTGATTTCTTCTTTTTTTGCAACCGTGATCATACTTTACCTATCAAGCCTGCTAATTTGAATTAATTTATGACTATTCGAATTTCGATTTATATGATTAATACTATTTATTCAACAAATTTGATTGGTTAATACGAGTTGATTTTCTGTTACGATAAATTGATGAAACAATAGCGGGTCCAATAGCTGCTTCAGCGGCTGCAATAGCTATAACAAAAATTGAGAAAATGTCTCCTCTTAATTGACGATTATCAAAAATATCAGAAAATGTTACAAAATTTATATTAACTGAATTTAATATAAGTTCAAGACACATAAGAGCTCTAATCATATTCCGACTTGTGATCAATCCATAAATACCAATAGAAAATAAATAGGCACTCAAAACAAGTACGTGTTCTAGCATCATTAACCAACTCCTTATCAATCTTGATTACTTTCAATCTGAACAATAATTCAATCGATTCGATTCTAACAAGTAGGAAACAAGGGAATATATTAGTAATAGATCGATAGAAAAAAGGATTTCTATTTTAGACAGGAACTAAAAGGATTATAGATTATAACATTCCTTTTTCGTTGATTCTATTTGGAATTCTTCGTTTTAAAGATTTATTATTGACGAGCTATAACAATTGCACCTATTAAAGCAACTAAAAGAATTATTGAAATGAGTTCAAATGGAAGAAAAAAATCTGTTGATAAATGAATTCCAATTTGTTGACTATTACTTATCAAATCGTGCTCTAGAATCTGGTTTGATTTTGTAGTCCAAATGATCCCATACCACGACGTATCTGGAATAGTAGTAACTAGTGAAAAAAAAAGACTTGTACAAATCATTGAAGTAACTCCACCCCCAACGGTCCAAAGGGAAAAATCTTTGTAATATTCTGACCCATTCATGAACATCACAGCAAAAATGATTAAAACATTTATAGCTCCTACATAAATAAGAAGCTGTGTAGCAGCTACAAAATACGAATTCGATAAAATATAGAATAAGGATATACAAAAAAGGACTAATCCCAATGAAAAGGCCGAATAAATTGGATTCGGAAGTAATACTACTCCCAGACTTCCTAATATAAGACCCGATCCCAAAAAGACTAAAAGAAAATCATGTATTGGTGCAGGTAAATCCATTTTATTTTATAGAAAAAAAGAAATCGAAATATTTCATGACTTTATTGACCTGACCAGGAAAGAGGAGGTTATCAGGAGACTTCTTAATCTTAATTCACTGAAATTTGAATGGGGATGATGTGGATTGATGTAGATAGAGTTATGGGGCTACTCTATATTATCGAAAGCAGAGTTTCAAACTCTATATTTTGAAATCATATTCGAATATAAATTGACTTTCAATTCAAATTAAACCACAATTATTGCCAAGTAATCGCTCATTTGTATTGAGCAAGCAAGAACCGCATTCCCTAATTCAAGAAAAAAATAACTTTTTAATCTAAAGTCTAAAGGAATGTTTTTTGAATAGCGATTTTATACATTTTTGATTTGAGGTGAATTCGAAGAAATTGTTCGAATTGTATAATCATCAATTATTGACACCGGTAACCGACCTAAAGAAATTTGATTATAATTCAATTCATGACGATCATAAGTGGAAAGCTCATATTCTTCAGTCATTGATAAACAATTTGTTGGACAATACTCAACGCAATTACCACAAAATATACAGATTCCAAAATCAATACTGTAATTAAGTAATCGTTTCTTTCGAATATCAGATTGAAATTTCCAATCAACAACAGGTAGATCTATAGGACATACGCGAACACATACTTCACAAGCAATGCATTTATCAAATTCAAAGTGTATTCGTCCTCGGAAACGTTCCGATGTGATCAATTTTTCGTAGGGGTATTGAATAGTTACAGGTAAACGATTCGCGTGGGACAAGGTAATCATGAAACCTTGACCAATGTACCTGGCAGCTCGTAGTGTTTGTTGACTAGAATTTAAGAACTCAGTTAGCATAGGGAACATATCGAATATCTATAAATAAATTGATACTTGTTTCTTTCTCTTGTTTCAGATAAGTTGTGAATAGGGAATTGTTTTACAGTGAAAGAAGTTGGGACGAAGTTGTTAATAATAAATTACCTAGCGAAATAGGTAAAAGAAATTTCCATCCAAGATTTAAAAGTTGGTCTATTCTCAGTCTCGGTAAAGTCCATCTTGTTGCAATAGAAATGAACAAGAACAAATAAGTTTTAGCTAATGTAATAAAGATATCGATTATTGTTCCAAAAACCTTACTTTTTTTTATGTCAAAAAGCTCAGGAACGGATATGTATGGAATAGAAAGATTCCAACCCCCAAAGTAAAGAACTGTTACAAATAATGAGGAAACAAATAGATTTAGATATGAAGCAACGTAAAATAAACCAAATTTGATACCTGAATATTCGGTTTGATAACCTGCTACTAATTCTTCTTCTGCTTCTGGTAAATCAAAGGGTAATCTCTCACACTCGGCTAGAGAAGAAATTATAAAAACTATAAACCCTATAGGTTGCCGCCACACATTCCACCCCCAAAAACCATATTTTGACTGCGCTTCAACTATATCAACTGTACTTGAACTATTAGATAATCATAGTCGACTATACCATCACCGCTCCTGTCGCTATTACAGAACCGTACATGAGATTTTCACCTCATACGGCTCCTCATAGGTCACAAATAAATCTAAGGACCCTTCAACATTATTTTTTGATGTGGTTATAAGATCGATCGAGAGTCAAACGCTTTTTCTAAGGTTTTGAATTAGACCAATGAAATTCTGTCTGCTAGATTTCGAATAAATAAAGTGCTTCTGAATTGATCTCATCCTTTAATAATTTTAATTTTTCTTTGTTGATTAAAAACTTTATCCTTGAATAAAAAAAAGACTTTTTAGACGAATATCACATAGATATCTCAACCTATCATTTTCGATTACGAAAAAGAATTAGCGATTGCATTTCATAATAAGAATTCTATCTTTCTAAATAAGATAGGTATGAATAAAACAAATCTCTTTTTGCAATTCTAGTCTTGCTATTTTATTTCGTTCCTATTCTCCTTTCTCAAAAAAAAGGGGGACATTATCCAAAGTAAAAGATTTCTTCGTTCTTGATAGTTATTTACTTAATCGGTGGAGAGGAACATACTCTAGATCGAAATTGTCGGGGGTACTTCTTAATCATTTCTACCAACTTAAAGCCCCAACTCAAATTCCTTTTCTATAAAGAAATATCCTATTGGATAATTTCCAGAATCTCTATTATTAATCCTTTGTGTATCTTGGTCTTCCTAACCATCCACTCATTTTGTTTGAATCTCCCATTAGGGTAATCGCTATGTTAATAGATGGTAAAAACCCCATAAGTTGATCTTTTGAACCCGCTTCAAGTCATGATGACTAATCAACCAATCTTGGGGTAAACAGTCTCGACTGCTTATGTCTTTACTTTCACTTAATTCTTGTACATAGGAAATGAGATTGAATTCCTTTAACAGCAAATCTTTAAGCCGTTTTATTTCACTCATATAACTATCTGGTTTATCAACCCCAATGATGAATAAAAAAATATAAAATAACTATTCAGCTTATTTAACTGTCTTGCTATAAATAAAAGAAATAGGGGAAATTTTATGTCTCACTGAATCGCACGTAGAGATATTGATAATACACATAGAGTTAATGGTATTTCATAACTAATTGATTGAGCAGCAGCCCTTAATCCACCTAAAAAGGAATATTTATTATTTGATCCATATCCCGACATAAGAAGTCCAACGGGAGCGAGGCTTGAAACGGCGATCCATAAAAAAACACCAATACTAAGATCAGCTAGAATAAGTGCATAGCTAAAAGGAATTACTGAATAACTTAGCAAAATGGATATGACCGCTATGGATGGACCCATACTGAATAAACGAGTATCGCCTCTAGATGGAAGAAGATTCTCTTTGAAAAGTAGTTTTGTACCATCTGCTAAAGCTTGAAGAATTCCTAAAGGCCCCGCGTATTCAGGTCCAATACGTTGTTGTATTCCTGCAGATATTTCTCTTTCTAACCAAACAATTACTAGTACACCTAGTGTGATTCCTAATACAAGAGTAAAAATAGGGACAAGTATCCATATGATCCCATAGACCTCTTTTAAGGATTCCAATCTGGAAAAAGAATTGAGAGTTTGTATTTCAGTTGTATCAATTATCATTTCAACGATCAACTTCTCCCATAATGATATCTATGCTACCTAGTATCGTCATAATATCAGCCAATTTCATTCTTTTAACTAACTGAGGAAGAATTTGCAAGTTGATAAAACCCGGTGGTCGAATTTTCCATCTCCAAGGAAAAACACTCTGATCTCCTATCATAAAAATTCCCAATTCGCCTTTTGGTGCTTCAACTCTTACATAAAGTTCTTGCCTCGACAATTCAAAAGTTGGAGAAGGTTTTTTACTAATAAATCGATATTGAAAATCATTCCATTCGGGGTTTTTTATTCTATCAAAGCGTCGGATTTCTAAATTCTCATAGGGTCCCCCTGGAATTCCTTCCAGAGCCTGTTGGATGATTTTTATGGATTCTGTCATTTCACCGATTCGTACTAAATAACGCGCTAATGAATCTCCTTCTTTTTGCCATTGAACCTCCCAATCAAATTCGTCGTAACACTCATAATGATCAACTTTACGAAGATCCCATTGCATTCCGGAAGCTCGTAGCATTGGTCCTGATAAACCCCAATTTAGTGCTTCTTCTGCGCCAATAATGCCTACGCCTTCAACTCGTTCTAAAAAAATAGGATTCCGTGTAATAAGCTTTTGATATTCAGCAACCCCGGTTAAAAAATAATCGCAAAAATCCAAACATTTATCTATCCAACCATGAGGTAGATCAGCAGCTACTCCTCCGATACGAAAATAATTATGCATCATGCGCATACCGGTGGCAGCTTCGAATAGATCATATATCAATTCTCGTTCTCGAAAAATATAGAAGAAAGGAGTCTGTGCCCCAATATCTGCCATAAAAGGGCCAAGCCATAACAAATGGGAAGCGATACGACTCAACTCCAACATAATAGCTCTGATATAGCTAGCCCTTTGAGGTACTTGAATATTGCCTAGCTGTTCCGGTCCATTTACAGTTATTGCTTCTGTGAACATAGTAGCTAAATAATCCCAACGCGTTACATAAGGCAAATATTGTATAATTGTTCGATTTTCCGCAATTTTTTCCATCCCTCTATGTAAATAACCCAATATTGGTTCACAGTCAATAACATCTTCACCATCGAGAGTAACTATCAGTCGAAGAACACCATGCATTGATGGGTGGTGAGGGCCCATATTGACTATCATGAGGTCTTTTCTTGTAGTTGATGCAATCATAAGTTTTTTCCCGAGTAATTCTTCCATGCATTTCTGAAAGTAAAAAGAAGTTCATCAAAAATGAAAACGCTTTAAGTTTAAATGGTATCACACTTAAAATTAACGAGTTTTTATTTCTCGAATATCCAACCGACCCATTAATTCTTTATAGCGCCCTATATTCTTTTTTGACAAATAAGCCAGCAGCCGTTGACGTTTTCCCAAAATTTTTCGCAAACCTCTCTGAGATGAAGAGTCTTTTTTGTGCAATTCCAAATGTGAAGTAAGTCTCCTTATTTTAGTGGTGAAACTGAATACTTGAAATTCAACAGACCCCTTGTTTTCTTTTTGAGAAAAAATAGAAATGAATGAATTTTTGACCATAAAAACTGCCCCTTGCCCCCTTTTTTTACAGATATGGATTTTACTGATCAGTAATAATAATGCCATTCGTTTTAATGTGGTATATACATTAATGTGGTATATACAATAATATAATTAATGAACTCCTAATTTTCTGAAGTCAAATCAATCAATCCAATTTAAAATTGGATTTAGATAGAGGATAGAAAAGGATTGATACATTTTCACATCAAAGAATTTAGACCGAAAATGAAGCAGGTTCCGTTGATTTCTTTCGAGATCTAATTGAGACAAATTTCGTATTGGTTCTTCGAATTAAATGTAAGACTTGTGGTGTGTGTATTTGGTTGCTTTTATATACCCTATAAGCATATAGTAAGTATATAGTCAAAAAGGGTATTATTCACGAATTTTTAATCGTGGATACATCTGTATCCTTAACATACAAAAATGACTGCCATTGTTGGTATCAAACCAAGAATGATTCATACAAGCTAAATCTTCTAATCGATAATTAGGCCAAAGAAAAAGCTTTAATTTAATTAATTTCTTTTTCTCTCTATCCAGATGTTTATTATCAGCCGAAACCTGGTTGCTATTTTTTACGTTCTTCTGGTTCCAAAATACTGAATTTCTATCTACACCATTCCTACTCTTTAAATTGAAACAAATTAGAATTCTCAATTTTCTACGACATCTAAACGATAAAATATTTTCAGGAACAAGCAAATCTAAATGAGTTTTCTGTCTCGTTTCGGTTATTCTTTGATGTGGTGAACTAGCTTCATAAAAATGATTCTTAGAAACATATCTTTGTTCTTGGTATTTTTGATTAGTTTGGTGCTTACTCTTATGAAATAACGAAATACCTATGATTTGATACATAATCAATTGTCCACCGTCGTTTCCAGGCAAACGAGTGGGTTCTATAATTAATACTCCCCTTTTCATCAATTCTGTAAGAGTTAAATTCTTCTGAATCAACATTATATCCAAATTCATTTCTCTCTTTTGAATCGAGGATATAATAATTTTCCTTGGATCTATCAGTCTAAGGAGGAGACAATATAGCTTGATATTATTGATCATTTTTTGATTCAAAGTATCGTCCCATCTCAATTGAAAAAGCAAATAACGTTTAAAGAAGAAATCTAGTTCTACTTCTGTGTTATTTTTGTATTGTTTTTGATTTTTCCCTTTTTGTTGTGAAAGAATAGAACGAAGATATCCTTGATCTGTGGATTCTTTTTGTTCTTGATTTCGATGATTTTTAGTCCATGGTATCAAAAAACTTATTTTTTGCTTTTCATTATTTCTATTCAAATTTAAAAGAAGTAATTTACTTGGTATAAACCAAGGTTTTGTTTTATATGCATTATAAAGTAACACAAATTCTGGGAAGAACCAAAGTTCCAGATTCGATATGGGATGCTTTAACATTTTTTCATTCATTCCCATCCAATCAAAAAAGACTTTGTGGGAGTTTGGGGGATTGATTTCGGGAATAATAAGATAAAAAAGATCTTTTTTATTAATTATTTGAGAATTATTAGTACCAATCCGAGTATCTTGATTTCTATTAGTATTGATCGCGATCCAGGTTTCAATATCTACCCTTTGTATAAGAGAAAAATTGATAATTTTCCAATCAAAATATTTTCTATCGGCAGTTTTTTGCATAGATATAATATCGATGTTTCCTAGAAAATTATTGATAGAAATACTCCTCAGTATATCAAAAAGGGTGTCTTTATGTGTGTTATAAGAGATCTCTTGCTTCTTATTTTCTTGAAACGGAGATCTAGAAAAAAAGCATTCTGCTTTATTTTCATAATTCAAAAATTTATATGATAAAAGATCATATCTATAGTATTTTTGAAAATTATCTTTTTTATTCGATTTATTCACTAATGAATAGACTTCAAATTTTTGGTGTTTTTTGGAATTAATTAATTCGTTTTTTTCATATGAATGCCATTTTCTTAAATTTTCCTTTTTCGTCATACGACAGTGACGGACCCTATTTCGCCACTTTTCTGATATTAATCTAGACCATCTGATCTGAGATAAATCGTATTGATTATACCCTTTCAACCAGCCTTTCCATTGATTCATTTTATAACTTGAAAGTTTTTTATCTCCTAATTTCGAATGAAACATCTCTTGTATTTCAAAAGACTCCTTTATTGCAGGCTTAATAAAAAAACGGATTCCTTGATATTGAAGAATAGATCTTAATTTAGATGAGTTAGTAACTTGGATTTTTGATAATTTGTAAAATACATATGCTTGTGACATGTAGGCTAAGTCATAAAAATAATGTGAATTTTTTTTCCTAATACCATCAAGTGGCTTTTTTATAGTTGACAGAAACGGAATTGGATGTTTCTTTTTTTTATTAATTTTTTCTTGCTTTCTTTCATTATTGTAAATGAATTTCTCAATAATTTTTTTTGTTGATTTAAGAAAAAGGTCTGTATTCATTCTGGGAATATTAATGATAGATAAAAACATATATGTGTATATTCTTTCAATCAAGAAGTTAAAAAAGGGGGATAATTTAGAGATTAATCGAGCATTTCCTCTTTTTAATACTTTTAATTTTGCTAATCTTTTAGCATTAGAACTTGTTTTGTTAGAACTAATATTATTTATTCTTGTAGTTACTTTTTTTTTCTCTTTTATAATTCTTTCTATTTGATTTCGAATTCTACTTGTTCTATCAGTCAGATCCTTCATCTTTTTTTCTGTCAATGAAGAATTTGACCAATTGGCAGATGCAATTTGACTAACGGATTTGTGAATTATCTGATTGCTGATTATGGAATCTTTTTCTTCTTTATTTTTATTTTTACTCGATTCATATACTTCTCTTAATTGAAATAATAGAATTGGGTTTACTTTTGAAAGTTTTCTTATTTTTATAAAACTAAGACTTTTTATAATCCATTTTTTTGTTTCTTTTGAAGCTTTTCGCAGTGATTTTGTTTTTACTTTGAAAACTATTCGAACTAGAAAATACTTATTTTTTAATTTTCCAATTTGTTTTTCGAGTTTCTTGAAAATTGGTTTAAAAAAG